ATGTTAGCTTCTGTTGTGAGTTGAGTTTTTAGATTGGATCATAAGCGTATAGGCGTGATTTATACATTTTTGGGTGTTTGGTCTGGTTTTGTTGGTATGAGGTTTAGTTTAATAATTCGGGTTAATTTTTTGGAGCCTTATTATAAAGTTGTTTCGTTGGATTGTTATAATTTTTTGGTGACTAGACATGGAATTATTATGATTTTCTTTTTTTTGATGCCTGTATTAATAGGAGGGTTTGGAAAATATTTGTTGCCTTTATTGGGAGGTGTTTCTGACTTGTGTCTTCCTCGTCTTAAAGCATTAAGGGCTTGGATGTTGATTCCTTCTATGGGGTGTTTATTGTTGAGTATGTGGTTTGGTGCTGGTGTTGGATGGACGTTTTATCCTCCTTTATCTTCTTCTTTGTTTGAGGGGAGTGTGGGAGTGGATTTTTTAATGTTTTCTTTGCATTTAGCTGGTATATCTAGTTTGTTGGGGGCTGTTAAATTTATATGTACGTTATATTGAATATTCAGTATTAATATTTCTGCTCGTATGTCTATTATTTTGTGATCTTATTTATTTACATCTATTCTTTTGTTAATAACTTTACCGGTTTTGGCTGCGGCTATAACTATGCTTTTATTTGATCGTAAATTTAGATCTGCTTTTTTTGATCCTTTGGGTGGGGGAGATCCGGTATTATTTCAACATATGTTTTGATTTTTTGGTCATCCTGAGGTTTATGTTTTGATACTTCCTGGGTTTGGTATGGTGAGTCATATATGTTTTAGTTTGAGTATGGTGTCTGATGTTTTTGGGTTTTATGGGTTGTTGTTTGCTATGTTTTCTATTGTATGTCTTGGTAGTAGTGTTTGAGGGCATCATATGTTTACTGTTGGTTTAGATGTAAAGACAGCGGTGTTTTTTAGTTCTATTACTATGATTATTGGTGTTCCTACTGGAATAAAGGTTTTTACTTGATTATATATGTTATTGAACTCTAAAGTGAGGAAGTGGGATCCTATATTATGGTGGATAGTTTCTTTTATAGTTCTTTTTACTTTTGGTGGGGTAACTGGTATAATTTTATCTGCTTGTGTTTTGGATAAAATATTGCATGATACTTGATTTGTAGTGGCTCATTTTCATTATGTTATGTCTTTAGGGTCGTATATAAGTGTTATTTTGATGTTTGTGTGGTGGTGACCATTGGTTACTGGGTTAAGGTTGAATAAGTGTTTGTTACAATGTCAGTGTATATTGTCGAATGTTGGGTTTAATATGTGTTTTTTTCCTATGCATTATTTTGGGTTGTGTGGTTTACCGCGGCGTGTTTGCGTGTATGAGGCTAGCTATCATTGAATAAAAGTGGTTTGTAGAGTGGGTTCATTTATAACTGCTTTTAGTGCTTGTTTTTTTATTTTTATTCTGTGAGAGTCTATTGTTAATTATAATATTGTGATTGGTTCTTGGGGGTTGTCTTCTGTTTTGACTAATCTTTTTTATAGTCCAATTTCTGGTCATAATGAGTATTATACGTATGGGTATGGTGTTGATTATACGTATTTTGTTGGTGATAGTTGTTATTATGGAGTTGTGGGGCTATGTAGTTTATTTAAAATGTAGGTTTTGTAAGCCTAAGATGATGTTTGTATATTTTTAGCCAGGGTTAATTAACTTATTTAATTGTTTTTTAGGATTATATGCCTTTTGCATCATGCTTAGTAGAGTTGAAGATGAATATTTAATTACCGAAAAACTCAGATTTTATTTAATGTTGTTAAGAACTTAAGATTATTCGAGTTGATTAGTTTAGATGTTAAATAGGTAGTGAAATGTTAGTCGTTGAGTTTTATATCTGTTTAACTGTTGTATTATTTTAATTAATATCTAAGGCGATAAGGTTTTGGATAGGTTTATACTAGGTATTTTGTATTGTTAAAATAAGGTTAAAGTTACCTTTTTTTAGAGAGTTTGTTATAAATTTTTGGTGTAGTAAATGTTTAGTTAATTGTTTTGCAGTTTATTTAATATTTAGGATTTAAATATTATTAAATAAGTAATTATATTATAGTTGTTATTTCTAGAGTTTTGTCCGTCTGTTTATTAAAAACATTTCTAAGTTGTAGTATACTTAGTAAAACCTGCTCAATGCTTATGTTAATAGCCGCAGTATTTTGACTGTGCAAAGGTAGCATAATTAATTGTCTCATAATTGGGGACTTGTTTGAATGGTTAGACGTGGTAATAATGAATATCTGTTATTTTTTTGAAATTATTTTTGTAGTTTAGAAACTACAAGGTTTAGTTAGACGGAAAGACCCCGGGATCTTTTAATTTTGCCTGGGGCAGGTTTTTGTTTTTCACTTTAATTGTGTTCCTATTATTATTAGATTATTGGTTTAAGTTACCCCGGGGATAACAGTGTAATAATTAATGAAAGATCATATTGAGTTAATTGATTGCCACCTCGATGTTGACTTAGGTTTAAATCTGTAGGCGCAGTAGTTTATGGTTTGGGTCTGTTCGACCTTAGTTACCTTCATGAGTTGAGTTAAGACCGGCGTAAGCCAGGTCGGTTCTTATCTACTGTGGTGGCTTATTAGTACGAAAGGATTGTAAGCCTTTTTATAGAGTATGAGTAATTGTACTAGCTTTGCAAAAGCTGGTGAGGAGTATATCTCCCATGCTTTATTGTTTGTTTAACTATGGCAATAGAAAGTTATTAGGAGTTAGCTGCATAAAATATGTTTATAGTAGTTTGGGTATATAATTGTTCTCTTTATGATTAGCAGTTAGTTTTTTATTAGGATAGGTGTCTTTTAAGGATATTCTAAGTTTGAGGGGGTAGGACACAGTGCCAGCACCTGCGGTTATTCTGTTTTCTTAGCTTTTTTGTAGATTATAATTTGTTTGTTTATAGTTAAAGTTAGGTGAAAATTTTTTATTATTTTATTAAGCATTCATTTTTTGATAAATAATCTTTAATGACAGGGATTAGATACCCCATTAATTTATTATTGTAATATATCTTAGTTTTGTAACTAAAATAGTTTGGCAGCGAGTGAATCTATCTAGGGGAAGGTGCGTTGTAAAGGATGAACCGCCTATTATTTTACTTGCTTTATGTTGGTGTATATCTAGCTTGATATTATTGTTTTAGTGACTTAATTTGTGTATAAAGTCTATTTAAGCTAAGTCTATGTGCTGCTTGAGTGAGTTTTCGTGCGTTACATTGATGAAGTTATTATAATGATATTTTGTAAAATAGTCAGGACTTAGTAGTAATATGAAATTAGTTTGTTCATGTGAAGTTAGTTTAGCTCGGGTACACACCGCCCGTCATCCTCGATAGTTATTGAGGCAAGTCGTAACAAGGTAACTTTAAAGGAATTTGAAGTTAATTACTATACTTATAGTGTTAATGAAATTATCTCTTCTTTATTATGATATTGTGTGCTATATTATAGCGGTGTGTATGTTTATTTTATGTTTTGTGTATTTGATGTTGTTTTTTAACTTGAAGAAAGTGGGTAGGGTTAAATTTGGTTCTGAAGATCAGGTGATAGAGTTATTATGAACTATGGTACCTACATTTATAGTACTGATATTGTGTGTGTTGAAAGTTAATTTTATTACTGGTGGTTTGGGTTATTTTTCTGAAGAAACTGTAAAGGTTGTAGGACATCAATGGTATTGGAGGTATGAATATTCTAAAGGTAGCTATGATTCTTTTCCTTGTAAGGATAATTTTTTAGTTGATAAGCCTTTACGATTGATTTATGGTGTTCCTTATCATTTGATAGTTACATCTTCAGATGTTATACATTCTTTTCATGTGCCTTCTTTGAAAATAAAGATGGATGCTATACCGGGTCGTTTAAATCATTTGTTTTTTTATCCTCGTATGTATGGTGTTTTTTTAGGTTATTGTGCAGAGTTATGTGGGGTTAATCATAGAGTTATGCCAATATGCATTGAAGTGGTAGGAATTGAGTAGATGTGTTTACCTTAGTATAATGTATGAATTATGCTAATTTTTCGTGTTAGAGATAGTTTAACTAGGTAAATTTATATGTTATTTGTATATTTTTTGTTATTTGTATATTTTTTGGTTTTATTGTTGTTTTCTTTATTTAGACATCCAGTATGTTATTGTATTTTGTTAGTATTAAAAGCACTTATTTCTGGTAGTTTGTGTTATGTTAAATTTGGGTTTGGATGATATCCATTGTTGTTTTTTTTAGTTTATATAGGGGGTATATATGTATTATTTATATTTGTATCTGTGTATAGGCCTAATAGTAATTATTTAACGTATTTTGGATTGAAAAATTTTATTATTGTTGGGTTTGTATTTATTGCTATTATTGTTGGTACAATTATTATTTATGGATTGTTGGAAGTGGAGTTTAGTCATTTTTTGTGTTTTAATAAAGAAGGTGTTTTTTATGTTATTATTTGTTTGATGTTATTATTTGGATTTCTGATGTTAAGGATAATAATGAGTGTAAAAGTTAAATATTATCGATAAATTTTAGTCATGTTGTGATGGGGGTGGGTGGGGATTATAGTTGTATATCTGGTTTAACATATATTAGTTTAATGTGAAAAATTGTAAATTTTTTTAAGGCAGTGTTGTGCTGGCCAGGATATTTAAAAATTTTGTGTCGTAAAAATTAATATTGATATATTATAATAACAATTTAAATAATTAATAAATTTTAACAAATTATCATATTTTAACAACCATGATGAGTAGTATGTTAAAATATGATAATTTGTTAAAATTATGCTTATTGAAGCGTAAGCATAATTTGTTAAAATTATGCTTATTGAAGCGTAAGCATACTTATAATTTAATGTTTTGATTTGAAATCAAAAATTTTGTTTTTAGTAACAATATGAGTTTAAAATTTTATAAGAGTAATATATAGTAGAGTATATCAGTTATTAATAGTTTAAGTTAATGATATGTTATATAAAATTTATGGTAGAATTAATAAGTAAAGATGCCAGAAAATTTGATGGGGTTGATTTAGGTTTAATTTATGGGGTATTGCTCCTCTTTATGCTAAATGGATTAGTAACTATGTCAGAATTATATGAGTTAGCTTTAAGCGTTAATTATGAAGGATTTACTTCTGGTTATATTGAATTTTATAATTAAGGAATTGTGTAAGAAGCAATGGATAAGGTAGGAACGTATTTAGTAAACTTATGTTACGGCCATAAGATTTGATGTATATAACGTCATACGTTTTATGATTTTATTATTAATTGGATTGGTAATTTGTTTTGTTTTGTTATTTGCTGGTAGATTATTTAGCTTATTGAATTGTTTTTTTACTTTTAATCTTTTATTAAATTGTTGAGGATTTAGAGAGTCTATTTTTATTTTTGATAGGGTTACTGTAGGTATATTAGTAATGTTATTTACTTGTTTTTGTTATGTTTATTTTTATACTAAGCATTATTTTGGAGTAAAATCATTAGAAGAATGATTGAAAATAATAATTTGTATGTTTGTAGGGGTGATGATTTTATTAGTAAGAACAGGGGATTATATGTTGACTTTAATATTTTGGGAATATTTGGGAGTAGTTAGATTTTTTTTGATTTTGTTTTATTGTAGAAATTTAAGGTTACGAGCTTCAATTATAACTTTAGTATCATCTCGATTAGGTGATGTTTGTTTATTTTTAATGTTGTGTGTAAGATGTTATTTTTTTAATAATGTATTATTTATTCCTTTGATTATATTTTTTTTTATTATGTTTACAAAGAGTGCTAGATTTCCTTTTATAAGATGGTTATTAGAGGCTATGCGTGCGCCTACTCCAGTAAGTTCATTAGTACATTCATCCACTTTAGTGGCAGCTGGTGTTTGATTTGTAATTCGTTATGATTTTTTAATGTTTTTTAATAATTGTTTTTGTTATGTTAGAATTCTTTTACTTACTATAATGATAACAGCAATTTGTAGATTATTTTATTTTGATTTAAAGAAGATTGTTGCATTGTCTACGTGTAATAAAATAGCATGGTGTTTATTGTATCTTATTTTTGGAGATTTAACTCTTGCTTTATACCAACTTCTTAGCCATGGAGTAGCAAAGTGTATATTATTTATATTAATTGGTGATGTGATGAGAGGTGCAAGGGGAGCGCAATGTAGTAATTGTGTTTATGCGCCACGTTTGTATAATAAATGAGGAATATTTAGTTTATTTTCAGTTATTCTCGGTTTGTCTGGTGCTCCTTTTATTGGTGTATTTTTTACTAAGCATTTTTTATTAACTAATTTTATGTTTAGTAAAAATATAGTTTTGATTTTTTTTTTATTGATGCTTGTATTACTTTCTTATCTTTATTCTTTTCGTTTATGTAATCTTCTAATAAAAACTAAGAGTAGTGTAAATTTAGGTGTTTTATATTTTTTTAAATCTGGTATGATTGTATATATTTGGTTATTTATAAATTACTTTATGTTTTTTAGCTTTGATGAAAAGATTTTATTAAATAGTATTATATCTAGCAGATTAATTTTTTTTCAATTAATTTCTATTGTTATTATATATTTTGGATATAATAGTACAATTATATCTATTTGGAGTAGTAGATTGTTTGGGTGTGATAAATTAGTTGAGTTGTGTTATAGGTCGTTTTCTAAGATTATAAATATAGTGAATTTTATGTTTTATCGTTGAGATAAATATATTTTATTTGTTTGGGATAAGGTTGGAAGCAAAAGTATATTAAATGTATATGGCAAAAAAATGTTAAAAATTGTTGTTTTATCTATTTTACTATTTTTAGCGTGTTGTTGTATAGTATATTAATTGTATAGTATATTAATTGTATAGTATATTAATTGTATAGTATATTAATTGTATAGTATGTTTGTTGTATAGTATATTAATTGTATAGTATGTTTGTTGTATAGTATATTAATTGTATAGTATGTTTGTTGTATAGTATATTAATTGTATAGTATGTTTGTTGTATAGTATATTAATTGTATAGTATGTTTGTTGTATAGTATATTAATTGTATAGTATGTTTGTTGTATAGCCCCTCCTATGTTTTATTGTTTTAGGAGGTGCTGTAGTATGTGTTATATTAATGTGATGTTGCTAGTATAAGTTAATATTACATTTTTCCAAAGTGTAGATCTGTAGTTAGTCAGGTGACGTATTTATGTCTATAATTCCTATTTTTGTTGCTTTTAGGGTGGGTTTATTGATATCTGGTTTATTTTTGTGGAAGGTGTGATTTGTTGGGGTGTCTTTGTTTATTTTGGTTTGTCTTTTATGAGTGTTTAGTAATGATATGGTCGATATATTTTTTCATTATGAGGTTGGGTTTTGATTGTTTATAGTTAGAGAAGTTATGATTTTTGGGTGTTTGTTTTTTAATTGTTTATTTTTTGATTGTTGTAATTATATGAGTTTATCTAGACCGCTGGAGTTACCGTTTTTAGGTTGTTTTGTTTTGTTGGGATCGAGTATAACTATAACGGCATTTCATCATCTTTTAGGTTGGAGTAAGTGTTGAGTATTATTAATTTTAACAATTGTGTTAGGACTTAGTTTTGTGATATTACAATTTGTAGAAATGAATGAGATTTTAATGAGTATTTTAAATACTAGTTTTCATGCTAGTAGATTTTGTACTATTGGTTTACATTTTAGTCATGTTGTGATGGGGGTCGTTGCATTTTTTTTTATTTTGTTTATAGGGGTGTGTAAAGCGGGTGTTTATCGTTGTTCAGTAGTGACGTGGTATAGGCATTTTGTTGATTATGTTTGATTATTTGTTTACATGTTTGTATATGTTTGTTACTATTTGTAGGTTATGTAAACCGATAGATTGTGGTTCTGTAGAATATGTTTTGTCATACTCATAGTTGTTATGGGTAGTATTATTCGACGTAATTTAATAGATTTGCCTACTAATTATTCGTTAAGTTATTATTGATGTAGTGGGTCTATGATTTCTTTTTTTATGGTTTTACAGGTAGTAACTGGGGTTGTTTTATCATTTTTGTATGTTGCTGATGCTGGTAGGAGGTTTTCTATTGTTATGAGACTTTCTAAAGATTCTTTTTGTGGTTGGTGTTTGCGGTATTGGCATATGTGAGGAGTAAATATATTGTTTATTTTACTTTTTTTACATATATTACGTGCTATTTATTATTCTAGATATAGGAATAAGGGGGTATGAAATGTTGGGTTTGTATTATATTTGTTGTTGATGGTGGAAGCATTTACTGGTTATATTTTGCCATGACATCAGATGTCTTATTGAGCTGCTACGGTACTTACTTCTGTTGTTGAGAGGTTACCAATTTTTGGTGCTGTGTTATATAATTATGTGGTAGGTGGATTTGCTGTTACTAGTGTGACTTTAATTCGTGTTTTTTCTGTTCATATATGTGTTGGGTTTGTTATTTTGGGGTTTATGATTTTGCATTTATTTTATTTACATAAGGTTGGGAGTAAAACGCCTTTATTTGCTCGGTCTTCATTTAGTGATATTGTGGGATTTCATTCTTATTTTACATTGAAGGATTTAATGTGTTTTATTGGAGTATGTATGTTGTTGTTTTGTGTATTGTTTTATTGTCCTGATGTTTTGGTTGATGTAAAGAGATATCTTGAAGCGGATTCTATGAGGACCCCTCTTAGTATTAAGCCTGAATGATATTTTTTAATGTTTTATACTATTTTGCGTTGTATTAATTCTAAGATTGGGGGTTTAGCTTTAATAGTTTCATTATTGTTTTTTTTGTGGGTTCCAACACGTAATAATTGTTGTGTGTATTTTTTTTCTCGTCAATTTTTGTTTTGATGCATAGTTAGTTTATTTTGCTCATTAACTTATTTGGGTAGGTGTCACCCAGAGTATCCTTATTTGTTATTGGGTAAGATGTTTAGTATATTTGTTGTAGCTTTTATGTTTTTATTTAAGTTATTGTGATCTACTTCATTTTTTGTTGTTCGTGTGTAGGTTTGGTATGATAACTATATATTTAGTATTATTTTTTGTTATTGTATTTAGATTTTTTTTGTCTTATAAACGGTTTTTAAATTGTTTAATAATTTTAAAGAAATTTAAAGTTCTTTTATTATTGTTTTGTTTATTAGTAAGTATTATGGATAGACATATAATTTTTGTAGTTTTAATGGTTGTTTCAACTGTTGAGGTGATTATTGGATTAGTTGTATTGACACGTGTGTGGGAATGTTCAAATACTTTAGAATTAATATATTTTTAGTTGTTGTTTTGTTATGAGTCATTATAAATTTGGTTAGTTATTCTAGGGAATTGGTTGGAGGTTGTGATATTGTGCTTAGTAATATGTTTGTTGTTGATGGTATTTCTGTATATTTAATGGTTTTGGTAATATTATTGGGAATTTATAGTCAATTATTTTTTTTTAAATTTTTATGTTTATCAACGCGGTTGTTTTTATTTTTAAGATTGGCTTTTAGTTTTTTGTGTTTTTGTGTTAATCATTCTATATTATTTTGATGTTTTTATGAGATGTCAATGTTACCATTGTTATACTTAATTTTTGTAGAGTCTCCTTACTCTGAGCGGTTTTTGGCTGGTTGGTATTTTGCTTGTTATTTATTAGTAACTAGTTTGCCTTTATTGCTAGTATTATTATATATGTCTGTTATTGAAGGATCTTTTTTTTTTAGTAGGTGAAATGGGGAGAGTTATAATTTTTGATTTTTTGTTATAGTGTGTTTTATTTTTTTTACTAAGGTGCCTTTATTTCCGTTTCATACTTGACTTCCTATTGTTCATGCTGAAGCTACAAGAGTGGTATCTATTTTTTTAAGTGGATATATAATGAAGTTAGGTATTTTGGGTGTTTATCGTTGTTCAGCATGCTTGTTGAAATATGATTTTATATTGTATTTATTCTTTTGTTGTTTAGTGGGGATATTATTTTTAATTGTTGCGACTGGTGAGTTGGATGGTAAGCGTTGACTAGCATTTTTGAGGTTGGCTCATATAGTAGTACCATTTTTAGCATTTTTTATTAGTGAATGAGAGGGGGTAAATTTATTATTTCTTTATTGTTTAGGGCATGGATTGAGAGCTGGAATAGTATTTGGGTTATTGTGATATTTTTATGATTTAACTAATAGTCGTAAATGATTGCTTTTAAAGTCCGGTATTAGGGGTAGTAGAGGGGAGTTTTTTTTAGTAGTTAGTTTATTGAGTGTTTGTTCATTTCCTCCTACAATACAGTTTTTTTGTGAGGTTGGGTTGATAAAGTTGTCTGGTAATGCTTTTATGTATATATTATTTTGATGTTTTTATTTATTTTTAGGGGGTTTAATTCCTTTGATATTATGTGGTCATTTATTATTTCGTGTAGAGAGGGTTGAAGTTTATGACAATAGTGTATTTAATTATTTTAACTTTCTTTTAATTTTGTGTGTGTGATGTTATATGGGATTTATGTTTTTATAGTCTAACGTGGTGTGATTGTGCATGCTACATTTTGGTTGTAGTGGTGATTAGTTGTCCATTAGTCTCTTTTAGTTTATGAAAAAATATTAGTTTGAAGAGCTGAAGATGGGTTGTTCTAGGGAGTAACTGGTAAGTTAAGTATTTAAACTGTGGGGTTCATGTCCCCATTATATACATTTAGTGTCTGGTTAGTTGATGTTTAATGGTTATAATTATATATTTTCTTTATTATATAGTAGAGTGCTTTGTGTGTTTTCGTATTATTATGCATTTTTGATTAGTGGTGTTTTGATGTTGTTTTTATTTTATCGTGTACCTTACTGCTATAGTCCTTATTTATTTGCTGTGCTACTTGTAATAGTAGTATTTGGTTTATTTTTAGTATTGTTTATTTCTCGGGTTGTCGATTCTATTGATGAATTTTTTAGTAGATTTATTCCAGTAGGAACACCATTTTATATTTGTCCATTAGTGTGTTTAGCTGAGAGTATTAGTTATATGATACGTCCTATAGTATTGATATTGCGTCCTTTTATAAATATTAGGTTAGGATGTGTAGGTAGTGTGACTATAGGTTTTTTGAGTTTTTTGCATTGGTCATGAGTGGTATGTTTGTTGTTTATATTTTTATGTGAATTATTTGTGGCTATTGTGCATTGATATATAGTAGTTAGGATTTTATCTTTTTCGATTGATCATTAAGAGGAGTATTATTAAAGTAATGATGTTGCGTCGTTTACATGTTGATTTGGTTTTTTTTTCTTTTTTTTTTTGTATATTATTTTGTATATTGTGTAGATTGGTTGATAGTTTGTTTGGGTTTTGGGTTTTTATTGAGTTAGCAAGGCTTTCTGTTGTTCCGTGTTTTTTTTTTGGTGGTGTGACTGATGTATATGGGTTTTATAGTTCGTTATTGACTTATATAATTATTAGTGGAGTATCTTCTGTCTTATTTGTTTCTGGTTTGTTGTTTGTAGGTTTGTATTATTTTATATATTTCAGTTTTGTGTTAAAGTTTGGTTTGTTTCCTTTCAGTTTGTGAGTTTATCGAGTGTTTGCTGAGAGTAAATGATTTTTTATTTTTTGTTTGAGAGTTATTTTGAAGTTTCCAGTTTTATTTTTTTGTTTTTTGTATCAGAAATGTAATGTGGATTTAGTATATGGTGATTGTTTTTTTACATTAGTAGTGTGTTGTTTTTTTATTTGGTTTTTTAGTAAAGATTGAAAGTTTATTTGATGTCATATTTCTTTATCTTCTGTCTCTACTTTGGTTGTTGTTTGTTTTAGTAGTGAGGTATGATTGTGTTTTTTTATTTATTTTTATTATTTTGTGTGGTCTCTTATGTGTATAATATTTTTTTATTGTTCTGTTGAGTGTAAGAGGAGTTATGTTGGGTTTTGGGTTTATGTGATGTTGTTATTGGTAACTCCTATTTCTTTTCCTTTATTTTATAAGTTGGGTGTATGTGTTGGTATTTTTTATTCTTCTTTATATTTATTAATTTCGTGGGCATTGTATAGTTTTTCTGAACAGTTTTTTTTGTATAAGTTGAGTAGTGATTATTTTTATTCTAATGTTTATAAATGTTGGGTTTTATAGTTGTAATGTAGTTTATGAAAAATGTTTATTTTACACGTAAGCGAACTCTTTTGATAGGGCTTTACTATAGAAACGAAATAGTTTAATTTAGAGAATATTGGGTTTGCGTCCTGATGGTAGAGTGATTCTTTTTGTTGTTTGGGGCAATTTTAGTTTAATTTAGAATAATAGTTTGTCTAGCTGTAGGTGATTTATATCAGGTTGCTGTTGTGGTTTTTCAATTAATTTTTGGGATTAGTGGATTATTAGTTAGTTTATTGGTTATTGCTTTTTTTATATTGGGGGAGCGTAAGATATTGGGTTATTCTCAGTATCGCAAGGGGCCTAATAAGGTAGGTATTATGGGTTTACTTCAAAGGTTTGCTGATTTGATGAAGTTGATATTTAAGAGTAAGATTTATTATTTTCAGAGTCGTAGTTACTTTTCGTTAATTGGTATATTTTTATTGATTTGGTTGGTTATTGTTTATTGTTTGATTTATGGTAGGTATTATGGTGTTGTTGATAGTAAATTTTCTTTTCTTTGAGTTTTGGTAGTTTCTAGATTTACTAGTTATTCGTTGTTATGTGTTGGTTGGGGTAGATATAGTAAGTATGCTTTCTTGGGAGCTATTCGTTCTGCTTTTGGATCGGTTAGGTTTGAGGTTTGTTTTATGTGTATTGTGATATTTTGTTCGTTGTGTTATAGTTCTTATTGTTTAGGAAGTTGTTATTATGAGGGGATTTTGGTTTTTGTTATTTTTCCTATTGTGTATGCGTTGTTTTTAATATGTATATTATGTGAATCTAATCGGACTCCATTTGATTATGCTGAGTCGGAGAGGGAGCTTGTTAGTGGGTTTAAAACGGAGTATAGTGGTATTTTTTTTATGTGTTTGTTTGCGTGTGAATATATTATTATATTTATTTTTTCTTGGTTGGGTTCTATTATAATGAGTGGAGGTGGATTTTTGGGTGTTTGTTTTTTGTTATTTAATATGTTGTTTTTTATGTGGTCGCGTGCTGTTTTGCCGCGTGTTCGTTATGATTATTTTGTTAACTTTTTTTGATCTGTGATGTTACCTATCTTAATTGTAGGGTTTTTTTTAGTGGTTAAATAATATTTGTTGATTTTTAGTGGATGGGTCTATATAGATTATTTGGTATAAATCATGATGCTGTTAACTTCAAGAAGGTGGGGTATTGCCTATAGTCGTTTAGTTTCTTACTTTAGTTTAATTAAGAATTTAGGTTTTGGGGATCTGAGGTCTCTATTGAGAAGTTAGGCCAATAGGGCTGCTTAGCAGGCTACTTTGATATAGTAGAATGTAAATTTTATTTCGTTGGTATTAACCTATATATCTAAGTTTAAGGGCTGGGTTCTTATTTCAGTAATGTGGTTAACACTGTAGGTATATATGATTTTGGTTATTTGTAGGTTTGTGATTTGTTGGGGGTTGTGACTTGTTATTTATTTTTTTGTGTCTTGAGTGTTTAAAAAGAGAAGGGTTATGCGTGTGTGTTGGAGGAGTCCTTATGAGTGTGGGTTTTCTCCTAATTCGTTGAGGTTTAATTGTTTTAGTTTTACTTGTTTTTCGTTATTGGTTTTTTTTGTCGTGTTTGATTTGGAGATTTCTTTATTGTTGAATATGCCTGAACAGGGTTTATTATTTAGAAAATTTTATTTTTATTATAGGTTTTTATTTATTTTATTGGTTAGTTTTTGGTTAGAGATTATTATGGGGTATGTTCGTTGGGGTTATTAGTAGAGGAATTGTGTGAAGTTACTGCTAATAACTTTGAATCAATTAGATTTGATGTTCTTCTTTTAAATGGGGTTAAGTTATGTATAGACTGTATGTTTTCAAAACATTTAGAAGTTGTGTGCTACTCTATGGTT